ACTAATAATAGATTTCTATAATAATAGAATACTACTAATATATCTAAATCTATCTAATATCTAAGAAATAATAGATAGATAAACTAAAGCAAGTCGAGTTTTTTTTTGAAGCTTTCGCAAAACGATCACAATTGATACAAGTAGATTTTTCAGTAAAGTACTAAATTAGTAATATTCCTAGCTCTAAAGCCCACTTCTTCCCCATACTACAAGTGAAAGAGAAAATGTAAACACTACCATTAAAGCAGCCCAAGCGAGACTTACTATATCCATGCGAATGATGTCCCCTATCTCTATGAAATGAAGGAATTATTCCATTATTGATTTATAATCATAGTGGAATCAATGGTGCAGAGTCAAAATAGGATTCTTACTTACGGCTCTTTATGAAACAATTTCATGAATCCACTCATAAAAAGTTCCTAGATTTCTTATTCAATAGAATTCTATTGAATAAGATAAAATAAAATATACAAATAGAAAGAAGAGTCATTCAACCATTCTGATGAAATTTATGAGCAGGACTCAGAGCTTCTAGTGAGTCTGGATACAAAGTATCTTCAGTTCTTTGCCACAATTATTAAATGAAATTACCATCAGCCTATCCAATCTAATTTCATCGCAGACAGAGTTAGTAGACACTACCTCAATATTAAGAAAGTTCTATTGTAAAATAATTAGGGAGTCTTTATAGTCTTTTTTCTTTTTAGAATCCTTTCTTCAACCTTAGTAGCCAAAACGGAGTGTCTCTTAGGAACCTTTGGATACCAAGATTTCCGACTTCTTACTTTCATAGTTCTGATGCCCATAATGAATTCTCACTATTTCTTTTATTTGATTCAATTCAGAATAGCCCAAACCAATCATTAATAAGATTGGGTTGCTTCAGATTTATTGGTACCTTTTTGAGCCACACTCAGAAAATCCATATTTTGAGAAAAAAGATGACAGTCTTTTATAGGCCTTAGGCCTACGGGTTCTCAAAATTAAGTATCGACAGAAATTCGTCAAGTTCGATCAACAGGATTAAGAAATTCCAAGTATTTTTTTGTTGATCAGGCGACACCCAGATTCGAACTGGGGATAAAGGATTTGCAGTCCCCCGCCTTACCACTTGGCCATGCCGCCAAATTCCATCCAAAATGGAAATTCTAAATTAGAAATTTATAGTCGATTTATAGATAGATAGAATTATATCTATATTCTTATTATTATTATATTCTATTTCTTTTCCTCTTTCTTTTCCTCTCCTCATTTTGTTTTTATTTGAATTTTTTACTTTCTGAATTTCTTTTATTCTTGGATCTTGAATCCCATTGTACTTATTTTTTTTTCCAAAAAAGAATTCCTCTTTTTTCTTGGATCCTGTTTCTATTCTTTTCTTCGATTGATTTTATCTCAAAACACGCGTCGCTTAAAAACTTACCTCCCGACCCCGGTCACAGACTGTAAAATGCAGAGCAATTTAGAATAATTCACTCTTTACTTCATTAACTATTTACTTATTACTCTTTTACTCTTACTTACTTTTCTTACTTTGAATTAGTAAACAGCTCTTAATTTTGTATCTCCATTTGTATTACCTTAATGGATGCAAAATCCAACTGATTTACGACTAATCATTATCTATTACATTCTCAATTAGAATTATAAGAAAATATATGTGTATATGTAAACCCCAGAACAGTGTAAACTCCAGAACAGAAATTTTTATACGTGGATACCAAGCCCGATTCTATTTCTTATGCACATATCCCTATATCCCTATATAGGGATCATCGTGCTTGAATATTTTGTTGAATATGAATAGAAGAAGATAGACATTATGTATAGAATGTATAGAGTGCGACCTAACCTATGTTGCACCAAGTTCAATTATGATAAAAGATGTGATATACGGATAGCTATATTGGCATGTACTTCCTAAAGATTACTCCTATGACTATATACGTACGCAATTCCATTGTATTTTAGAAATTATACTACCAAAATTTGCGAATTCCTTTTTGAACATTCAATTGCGTGTGCTAAAAAAAGGGAGACTATATTCTGTTCCTGATTCTTCTGTTTTTATCTCATTCATAGAGAGCTGATTTAATCCTAAATTCATTGATTTTTTATTTTTTTTGCACCCTTATCATAATATCATTATCATAATAAAAGAATTAGGTATAAATTGGATCAATTTTGATATCCGTTTGCTATCCAATAAAAGACTCCCTAAGTGACAGAATTTTTCCTGGGAATGCTTTCTCGATTTCCATTTCTTTCTATTTGTACCTGGTTCAAGCTCAAATTCGAACTTGCATCGAAAAAGCCCTCCATTTCTCTTCTCTGTCTTGCTTCCATTCATACGTATGATATTATGATATATATTATATATGGATGGAGTTGACTAAAATTTTATGTGATTCAGTAAACAGAATATCCATTCCATCATTGCTAGATCAATCAATCGGTAGGGTTCGATGAATAGTGAGCCAAGCCAATAATGGGATTT